AAAATTGAAGATTTAGTTACGATTGGAAATAGACTTTTCTATCTTTATCCATGGATCCCTTACTTATACTTATTCAATTGGAAAGATTGATCCAATTCCAAATTCACAAAAATTATGTTTCGTAATTTCATAATCCAAATTTGAAATTTCTAATTGACCCTTGGATACAAATCACGAGAATGGATATTCTTCCTCGAATCTTTCATTTAGAGGTAAAGGATTCAAATGAAATCCTTTTAAGAAATAAAGTTTTTGATCAGAATATGAATGAAACTGAAGAACCCCTTAACTATTAAGAGGATTAATAGAACGAATCGCACTTTTACCACTAAACTATACCCGCTACAATACGATTATTGTATAGAAATGGGACTTTTGTCGAACAAGGGAATCGGACGTAATCAATATAGGACAGAAATAAAAAAAATCATGAAATGCAAATTAGAGCTTAGAGTATTGACATGTTTGTTAGGAGTCCTAATGAAATTAGGAAAAGAGGACTTATTTTGTTTAAAAATAAAAAACGAAATTGAATAACTAAATAAAATAACAAATTTGGTTCTTGAAGGAGTTTTGACAGATACGGCTCGACAAAACAATTTAAGCCATAACATAAAATGCATTGTGCAAAAAAAAATACATCGTTCTGTTTTTCCCTTTTTTCGAGTATCCAGTAAAAGTAAATTAAATAAAAAAAAAAGAAGAAGAAACAAAAGAATAATAAAGAATAAGAAATGACACTTTGATTCCATCTAAATCATTTTTTTATGATTTGGCGGTATGGTTCATTGGAACAAAAAAAGGCCCGGCTGGGTACTGACCAGACCAGGCCGTGAAAAAAAAAAAAAAGGCCTTTTGTAATTTTGTAAAGAGATATTCTTTATTTTTTTCTATTTTGATTCGAGATATCTCTTTCGGGGCCATTCTTTATTTTCATTTTTAATTTTATAGAAATAAAAAATGGAATTCCTGATAAAAGTTGTATCCATCTGTATAATACAATACAAAATACAATAAAAAAATATATAAGCTATATAATAAAGTTAAAGTAAAGAAGGGCCTTTTTTTCAAGCATTATCTTTTGTGTAATGTAACATAGTAATTATTATTATTTTTTTTTTTCCAATTAGGAGAGATGGCTGAGTGGATTAAAGCGTCGGATTGCTAATCCGTTGTACGAGCTATTCGTACCGAGGGTTCGAATCCCTCTCTTTCCGTTTCCGTCGCTGACTGGGTATCTTTCAAATTCGAATTTAGCGAACCCTTTTGCTTTTTTTTATTTGACTAGTTAAAGATGTAGAATAGATAAAATCAAATCCTAAAAACATTTCTAAGAATAAAGTAAAGAAAAATTTCTTATTTTTTAGTCTTCACGTCCAGGATTACGCCCTGGATCATTAGATAGGAACCCGAAGATGAAGAGAGAAACAAAGAATATAACTACGGTGTAAACAAAGAGTTTGAGAGTAAGCATTACACAATCTCCAAATTTTTTTTGGGGGGGGGGAAGAGAATAGATTCTCTATTTTTATACTACATATTCTATTTTGACACCAAGAAATGAAACGGTTTTTCAAATTGATAGAAATACAAAAGAGTTTTTATTTTTCGAAATTAACACAATTCGACTTCGATATTGTGGCGGACTCTAATAGGGTCTTTCAGTGAAAAAAAAAGGGGTCAGAATCGTGAAATGGGGAAATCTAAATTTATCGTGTCTGCCCAAGAATTTTACTGTTTTACTTGAGGGTTCATTCAAATTGGAAGACTCATCTGGTCTTATCAATTGTTAGAATTTTTTTTTTCTCGAGCTTGAATAAATCATGAATTTTTCTCGGACACTATTAACGATCTTATCGAAAACTTACAGCAGCTTGCCAAACAAAGGCTAAGAGAAAAAAGAGAAGAGGTATTACTGGCATAACATCTACAATTGGATTCAAAAAAGCGTACGCCTCGGGTAATTTGCCGAATAAAAAACTACTCGAATAAAGGGCAGAATTAAGAAAGATATAGATCAAACTAAAGGTATTAAGCATAACAAACATTTTGTTCTTGGAGATAATTGTATTTTGATTGAGTTAAAAATATGTTATTGATATAAGCTAAAAATGACGAAAAGAAAGTAAGGTAGACAAAAAAAAATACTTCTTTGAACCGAACCAATCAAAACAAAAATCCTTCAATTCTCACAAGAGAATAGAAGAAATCATACTTTCATACAATATCTTAATTGAATTCTATGTAATGATCAATAAATGGAGTTTAATTCTGCATCTACTTGTGTCAAAATCTTAAAAAAAGAATCTACTTTATTCCGTAGAGATTTGGCGGGGAATTGACGAACAACCAATATTAGTGTTTATTAGTATCGAATAGAAAAGAAATTCAAATGGGGCGTGGCCAAGCGGTAAGGCAACGGGTTTTGGTCCCGCTATTCGGAGGTTCGAATCCTTCCGTCCCAGAGCGACCTCTTATATATATCCGAATATCAGACTCCAAATTACTTTTTTGAGCAACCTCTCTTTCAGAGTATAATTTTTTTAAGAGTCTAATTTTTGATAAAATGGACTTCTTGTTTCGAATTTTCAAAACTCTTCTCTGAATAAGATGTTTTTTCATAAATTGAATCGAGTTCAAATAATACGAAAATAAAACGGAATCCATTTGTGATCCAAGTAAGATGGCAACATAGATCACAAGAGTTTGAATTCAAAAAAAGTCGGATGGGCCCTCCCCCTCCCTTTCACTTTGATATGTAAGTGAGTGGCTTAAAAAATCCTTACATACCCTACCTCCGTGAATTTGCAAGGATACATTCTAAATCGAAATGCGAAAACCTCTATCTTTCTCTCTATCTTTCTTATATTTTTTTTTAATAAGACAGCCCCGGTTTTTTATTTCATTTCTTGAAATCGAAACAAGAGGGTATTCGTGGTACTGTTTGAATTCAATCAATGGAATTAAGTTTCTAAGACCGGTTTAGGGTAAAAGAACAATTATAGTAAAGAATGATGTAATCTGGACCCTTTTGTCTTTTTATCTATACAAAAGAGTCTAGCATCCCGTATCAAATAGGATCCTATTTTTATTTATGATTAATCATCCCCCAGAATGAATTGGGAGTGGGGTCCATACGAGTTAGTGAGCGATGTAAGATCTCACAATCAATCGAGTTTCATATGGGTGAATTTTCTTTGAGCTGGAGGTATTTGATGTTTGGCTCTAATTAATAATTGGAAATGTATTTAATCATAATTAATAATTGAGACGGGGTCCATTCATATATCTTCATCCTCTATATTTACTTTTTACTTTATTTTCTTTTTATTTTTATTCGTGTTCTTTTTTGTTTTATTTCGAAATAAAAAGAAATATTGCATTCATGCAATAAAATTAAAATAGAGGGTGAAATTAAATTCTTACTGAGGCTTCTTCCTCATAAATTAACTAACTATTCCTTTCATATCGAAGGAAAAAGGACTGGGTATTGACCGAAGCAATGACTATTCATGATTCCATAATTGAATCAATTACATACCGGTTCAAAACTAGAAAAATGTTATGGTAAAACTTCGTTTGAAACGATGTGGTAGAAAGCAACGTGCGACTTGAAGGACACGATCCGCTGTGGATTTTTTTTTATCCGCCATTTTAGATTGTAGATTATCTAGAAATGAATGGGCTCTTGGCTCGACATACTTTGTTCTGTTCTACTAGAATTCTCGTTTTTTGTTGGGGTGTAGTGTAAATAGGACATGATGGAGCTTGAGTAGAAAGTATTTGTTCATTTCGCAGGGGCAAGGATCTAGGGTTAATACAAATCAATAAGTTGTAACAAACTTCGTAAGTATATTTTCGATATATAAATCGAAAGAATCCGATTCGAGCAATTTTGAAATCCAAAACGACAATTTGTTGGAATTGGTAAAACTCTTTCGATGAAAAGTGGATCATGCAGGAATCAATTGTTCGTATGATTCTTTGATAGAAAAAAATCGCAAAAAGGGGTGTGTTGCCGCCATTTTTGAAAACGAAAGATCACCGAAGTAATGTCTAAACCCAATGATTCAAGGCAAAGATAAAAAGGATCCTGGAACAAGGAAATACCGTTTCAATTGTCTCAACAATTAGACCAGAATGGGAATTAAGAATCAAAAAATCGATTCGAAACGAGACAAAAAAAAAGGGGTTAGAGACCACTCAAAAAAAGAAATCCCTAAAGATTTTCTTTTGGGCTATTTAAAAGTTATCCAACTTGAGTTATGAGAGTACGAATGCTTTTTTTTTTTCGAAAAAGAAGGACTTAAATCACACAATTTCTAATCATTTTTTCTCGAGCCGTACGAGGAGAAAACTTCTTATACGTTTCTAGGGGGGGTATTGTTCATCTACATCTATCCCAATGAGCTGTTTATCGAATCGTTGCAATCGATGCTCGATCCCGAAGAGAGGGAAGAGATCTTCGGAAAGTGGGTTTTTATGATCCGATAAATAATCAAACCCATTTAAATCTTCCTGCTATTTTAGATTTCCTTGACAAGGGCGCTCAACCTACAGGAACGGTTCATGATATTTCAAAGAAGGCTGGGGTTTTTAAGGAACTTCATCTTAATTAAACGAAATTGCATCGAGGGTATAGAATAAAAAAAAGAGGGTGTGGATGACTCCTATATAGTTTTGTATAACTTTTTCTTTACGACTCCCCCCTTTTTTGTTCTATTCATACCTACTTTTTATTCCTATTTAATATTGCTCCCATAAAGTATCATGTTCTGTAAGTATAAGGACAAAAAAAATAAGCAGAAGAACAAAAATCAATTTTATTGCTAGAATTTTATTGATATAAGATGCATATAAAAAAGATCAAATGAATACAACGAACTAATTGGATCGAGAAATCGAAAATTTACATTAATCGCAATCGAAACGGGGCGTTTTATAGTTTGTCGTTGTAAATCTATTAACAAATCACAAAACAAGGGATTCAACCTGTTTAT